TATATAATGTAATTTAAATTTGTAATACTATATATCAACACATAATATAATTAGTTGATGACGTCAGCTGAGCTCAACCTGGTTTAGGGGTTTGACAGGATAAATTGGGACTTGCTGGACGTGGGGGGTAAGGGGGGTTTACCGCGCGCGGAAGAAGGGGGACACTAGGATAGTATGCACGATCAAGAATCATGTATGCGCGTGAAATAATTTATGTAATTATATAATGATTTGTTATAAAGAATTACATTATTATTACTAAATAATATATGGACTACGTCCATATCTTGTGGTAGCATGCATGAAATTGCCAAATGAAAGTGACCCGAAAAATAAAAAACCCCATGCCCTATGGCTTAACGCTTTGCTTGGGGGGTTTTTGCTAATGAGAAGACCCACCAATAACTTATGCCAGGAAATTTCACAGTGGGTGGGTGTCAGTTAATAATATGTCCCTGAAATAGGAACCAGATGCCAGTAATAGTGCAAGTTGTGCAACCCCCACGAGTGTTGCCCTTGATTCTATCAAGGACCGTGTACATTAAGATATCAAGAGTTGGTGGTCTCTTACTACATAGTTAGGTTTAATTTATTTGAAGCTGAGGGGCCAGAAAATTATTGGTACAAGAAGTTATTTGAGGTAGGCAATTTCTTTTGTCCTTATAGGAGTTCTTGTGTATAACGCAATTATTGTATTGTGTCTGTAAACCGTTTTAGTTGTTGGCATTCATGTTTTTATATCTTTAGAAGGTGAATTTATGATAAATGATTTAAACCATCATGTAATATCATGCATATAATGTACTAAACCATAGTGTTGTATTATGCATATTATGTACTATACCATATGGTATTAATGCATGCCGAGACATTTCTAATACAGAAAATAGTTTAGTTTAGAATCCTAGCTTTGGGAGTTAGGGGTGGGAGTTAAAATCTCTCTTTTCTGGCACTAGGAAGGATTTTAACCTTCGATCTCCGGATTACAAGACCGGCGCTTTGTGGCTAAGCTACTAGGGCAGTTGAAATTTAAGAGTTTGTTTTCTAGCAGTCCTGTTAGTGGGTTTAGGACTAGGAATAATAGGAAGTACAGTACTGAGGCAATTTGTCCAATAATAATAAATGGGTGTTCGACAGGTATGCCTCCAATTCAGGTTAGAATTATAACGTCTGCTACTAGAGTTCAGAATATAAATTGGGCTAGTGGGCGGAAGGTTAATCCTTGTTGTTTAGAGGTGTGTAGTAATGGCACCACTATTAAAATTAGGATGGATAATAATAAAGCTAGTACTCCTCCTAGTTTGTTTGGGATGGATCGTAAGATGGCGTATGCAAATAGGAAGTATCATTCTGGTTTGATGTGAGGGGAGGTGACCAGGGGGTTGGCTGGTGTGAAGTTTTCTGGGTCGCCTAACAGGTTTGGGGAAAATAATGCTAGTGACGCCAGGGCTGTGATTAATAAAATGAATCCTAGTACATCTTTGTATGAGAAATAAGGGTGGAATGAGATTTTATCTGCGTCGGAATTTAGACCTAGTGGGTTGTTTGATCCTGTTTCATGCAGGAATAGAGCATGTAGGAGAGTAGCTGCTACGATTGCGAATGGTAAGAGGAAGTGGAATGCGAAGAATCGTGTTAATGTTGCGTTATCTACTGAGAAACCTCCTCAAATTCATTGAACTAATATATCTCCTACGTATGGTACCGCTGACAGTAGATTTGTAATTACTGTGGCTCCTCAGAATGATATTTGTCCTCAGGGTAATACGTAGCCAACGAAGGCTGTTATTATTACTAGGAGTAGTAGTACTACTCCAATGTTTCAGGTTTCTTTATAAAGGTATGAGCCGTAATAGAGACCTCGTCCGACATGTAAATAAATACAAATAAAAAAGAATGAGGCTCCATTGGCATGTAGGTTTCGGATAATTCATCCATAATTTACATCTCGGCAAATGTGGGCTACGGATGAAAATGCGGTGGATACGTCTGAGGTATAGTGTATGGCTAGAAATAGTCCTGTTAGAATTTGTATTATTAAGCATAATAGTAGAAGGGAGCCGAAGTTTCATCATGCGGAGATGTTTGAAGGGGCGGGAAGATCAATTAGTGCGTCGTTAACAATTTTGAATAGGGGGTGGGTTTTTCGGATGACCATGCTGTTCTTGTAGTTGAATTACAACGGTGGTTTTTCAAGTCATTAGTCCTGGTTAAATTCCTGGCAAGAATTATGATATATTTTTTTAATTTACTTTTATTGAGTTTAGTGGTGGGTTTAGTGGGGGTTGCTTCTAATCCTGCGCCGTATTTTGCAGCTTTGGGCTTAGCAGTAGCGGCTGGGGTTGGGTGCGGGGTTTTAGTTGGGCATGGTGGGTCATTAATTGGGTTGATGTTGTTTTTAATTTATTTGGGGGGAATGTTGGTGGTGTTTGCATATTCGGCTGCTTTGGCGGCCGAGCCTTTTCCTGAGACGTGGGGGGCGGGGTCAGTTAAAGTTTATGTTTTAATATATTTATTAGGGGTTGGTGTGGCGTTGTGGTGATTTTGAAGTGGGTATGGGGGCTGAGTTGTAGTGGATGAATTTAAAGAATTTTTTATAGTACGTGGGGATATTGGTGGGGTTTCTTTAATATATTCTGTTGGAGGGGGAATGTTGGTTGTATGTGCATGAGTTTTGTTACTATGTCTTTTTGTGGTGTTGGAGTTAACTCGTGGTTTAGGTCGTGGGGCGCTTCGAGCTGTTTAGAATGTGGTAAGTAGAGCGATGATTAGGGCGGTAGAGATTAAATAAAAGGTTAGGTAAATTTTAATAATATTGGTATCGATTTTGTCTAGGAGGGAGGAAAAGAATTGATGTGTTGGGTGTAGACTTTTTGGTCCAATTTCTAGTCATTGGCGGTCAAATTTAGTGGCTTGTTTACCTAAAATTAGGTTTAGTTTGGGTATTAGGCGGTGTATGATTGGGGGAAAAAATCCTAATATATTTGAGAAGTTGTGTAATTCTATAATTGGTATAATTTTAATTTGTTTTGATGTTGCTGTGGCTAGTGCTAGTGCAATGATGAGTCCAATAATGGTAACTAAGAGTGCGGCTAGTTTTAGAGACAAGGGTATGGTTATTGTTGGAGTTTTAGATGGTAGGAAGTTTATAGTAATAATAAGTCCTGCAATAATGCTTCCTCAGGCTAGGCGCTCAATAGGAGCAATCACTGCTTTGTGATTTTCATTGATGGGGGATAAAGCTATGAATCGGGGGGAGCCTATGGTGACAAAGAAGATTACTCGGAGGCTGTAAACTGCGGTGAAGGACGTTGCGATTAAAGTTAGGGCTAGGGCTCAGGCGTTTAAGTAGGATGTATTGAGAGCTTCAATGATTGCGTCTTTTGAGAAGAATCCTGCTAGGAATGGTATGCCTGTGAGTGCCAGGCTGCCAATAATTAGGCAGGTTGAGGTGAATGGTATTAGTTTGTGAAGTCCTCCTATTTTTCGGATGTCTTGTTCGTCGTTGAGGCTGTGAATAATGGATCCTGAGCAAAGAAATAATATGGCCTTGAAGAAGGCATGTGTGCAAATGTGTAGGAAGGCTAGTTGTGGTTGATTAAGACCAATTGTAACTATTATCAGGCCTAGTTGGCTGGATGTTGAAAATGCTACAATTTTTTTAATATCATTTTGGGTTAGGGCACAGGTGGCAGTAAAGAGGGTTGTTAGGGCTCCTAAGCATAAACAGGTGGTTAATGCTAATTGGTTATTTTCTATTAAAGGGTGTAGTCGGATAAGTAAGAAGATTCCTGCTACAACTATAGTGCTTGAGTGGAGTAGGGCTGAGACAGGGGTTGGGCCTTCTATGGCTGAAGGAAGTCATGGGTGTAGTCCAAATTGGGCAGACTTTCCGGTGGCGGCTAAGATAAGTCCTATTAGGGGAAGGGTTATATCAAAGTTTTTAGATAATATAAAAATTTGTGGAATTTCTCAAGAGTTTAGGTTTATTGCGATTCAAGTGATTGCTAAAATTAAACCAACGTCTCCTACTCGATTATAAATAACGGCCTGGAGGGCTGCTGTATTGGCATCTGTTCGTCCATGTCATCATCCGATTAGTAGAAATGATATAATTCCGACACCTTCTCATCCAATGAATAATTGGAATAAGTTATTGGCGGTAACTAGTGTAATTATTGCTACTAGAAATAGGAGGAGATATTTGAAGAATCGATTTAGGTAAGGGTCAGAGTGTATATATCATGATGCAAATTCTAGAATGGATCATGTCACATATAGGGCAATAGGTGTAAAAATTAATGAGTAGTGGTCGAATTTAAAGCTAATGTTGATGTCGAAGTTTGTAGTATTCATCCAGTTTAAGGTGGTAATAATGGTCTCTGTTCCTTGATCTAGAAAAATAATTAGTGGAATAATATTGATGAAAAATGCAGTGCTTACGGCGGTTTTGACATATTTGAGTGCTCAGTTTTGATTTAAGGGGTTTGGGTTAAGGGTTATGATGAGTGGTCATATGAGAATTACTAGGGTTAATAGTAGGGTAGTAGTTATAATAATGTTAACCATAGCTGCTACTTGGAGTTGCACCAAGAGTTTTTGGTTCCTAAGACCAACGGATGAACTATTATCCTTTAGAAGCGAGGTGAATGAGCCACGGATTTTAACCGTGGTAATAAGAATTAGCAGTTCTTACTGCCCTGGGCCTCTTTCGGTGGATAAGGGAATTTAACCTCTATTTTTAGAACCACAATCTAATGTTTTGTGTTAAACTATATCTACAGTATCACCATCCTCATATAATTTCGGGCTTTGTGATAAGGAGGATGACTGGAAGAAGGTGTAGTACCATGAGTAGATGTTCTCGTGTGTGGAATGGTTGTATATTAATAATGTGTTTTGGGGTGGGGCCTCGTTGTGTTATTAGAAATAAATATAATGAGTAGGCTGCGGTGATTAGTGTGCCTGCTCCGGTTAAAATTAATGTTCAGGGTGACCAGTTGAATATTGCTGTAATAATTATTAATTCGCCCATTAAGTTGGGTAGAGGGGGTAGTGCTAGATTTGCCAGGTTAGCGATAAATCATCAGGTGGCTGTAAGTGGAAAGATAATTTGTAGTCCTCGAGCTAGTATTATTGTTCGGCTATGCGTTCGTTCATATATTGTATTGGCAAGACAGAAGAGGGCGGATGATACTAGGCCGTGGGCAATTATTAGTACTAATGCTCCGGTAAAACCTCATGGGGTTTGAATTAGAATACCTCCTGCTACCAGGCCTATATGACTTACGGAGGAGTAGGCAATTAATGATTTTAGGTCTGTTTGTCGTAAACAGATTGATCCGGTTATGATTACGCCTCAAAGGGCTAGTGCGATGATGGGATAAACCAGGTCTTTTGATAGTGGGTCTAGAATTACTATTATACGTATTATTCCATATCCTCCTAGTTTTAGTAGAATTGCTGCTAGTACTATGGAACCTGCTACTGGGGCTTCAACGTGGGCTTTTGGTAGTCAGAGGTGAACTCCATATAGGGGTATTTTTACTAGGAATGCAATTAAACATCCGGCCCATCAAATTTTATCCCCTCAGGAGTTAAGGTTTAGTGGTTGTGAATATTGGATTGTAAGTATTGAGAGTGTTCCTGTGTTTTGGTGTAGTAAGAGGAGAGCTACTAGTAGAGGTAGTGAGCCTGCTAAGGTATAAAATAGGAAGTAGGTGCCGGCGTTTAATCGTTCGGCTTGATTTCCTCAGCGGGTAATAATAATTAGGGTTGGGATTAGAGTTGCTTCAAATATAATATAAAATATAATAATTTCGGTGGCCCCAAATGCTATAATTAAGAAGGTTTGTAGTGAGGCTAGAAGGGTAATGTAGGTTCGTTGTCGGTTGATTGGTTCTGGTTTAATATGGTTTTGGCTGGCGAGGATTATTAGTGGAAGTAGTCAGCAGGTAAGTACCAGGAGGGGTGTGGATAAAGGGTCAGTGGCTATATAGGAATTGGATAATGATCAGCCTGTTTCTGAGGACCATTTAATTCAGGTAAAGCTAATTAGTGCAATAATTAGGCTTTGAAGGGTTGTAGTGGTTCAAAGTCATTTTGGGGAGGACAATCAGATTGTGGGGAAGAGTATAATTGTTGGGATTAAAATTTTTAGCATTGTAAAAGGTTTAGGGCTTGTAGTCGGTCTGTCCCGTGGGTTCGGGCGGTGGCGACTAGTAGTGCTAGGCCTGCGCTGGCTTCGCATGCTGAAAAAGCTAACAGTAAAATAGGGGCGGCAGAAAAGGCAGTTGATTCTAATTGTAATATTCATAGTGCTAGGGCTATAAATAGGGAAAGTATCATGCCCTCTAGGCATAGGAGGGCGGATATAAGGTGGGTGCGGTGGAATGCTAAGCCTGTTAGTCCTAGAGTGAATGCTGAGGTAAAGCTGAAGTACACTGGTGTCATAAGGAAGTCACGGATTTTAACCGTGGTCTTCTAAGCCGAAATTAGAGGTCTTAAGTTGGACTAACTTCCTATTCAGCTCATTCTAGGCCTCCTTGAATTCATTCGTAAACTAGGCCTAGTGTGAGCAGGATTAATACTGTTGCGGCCCATAGAAGGGTGTAGGATGGGTCTGGTAATTGATTACCCCATGGTAGGGGTAGTAGTAGGGCAATTTCTAGATCAAATAATAAAAATAAAATGGCGACAAGGAAGAAACGTAAGGAAAAGGGCAGTCGTGCTGACCCCAGGGGATCAAATCCGCACTCGTATGGGGATAATTTTTCTGCGTCTGGGTTTATTTGTGGTAATCAAAAGGATACCAGGGCTAGGATGATGGAAAGTGCTGCGGAGATAGATATTATAGTTGTAATTAGATTCATTATCTTTCCTTGGATTTTAACCAAGACTAAATGATTGGAAGTCACTTGTACTAACTTTAAATACTAGAAAGATATGAGCCTCATCAGTAAATAGAGACGTATAAGAATAATCATACAACATCTACAAAATGTCAATATCAGGCGGCTGCTTCGAATCCGAAGTGATGTTCTGATGTGAAGTGATATTGGATTTGTCGTAGTAGGCATACGGCGAGGAAGGATGAACCAATAATGACGTGTAGGCCATGGAAGCCTGTTGCTACAAAAAATGTTGAGCCATACACCCCATCTGCAATAGTGAAAGGGGCTTCATAGTATTCTATGGCTTGAAGGGCGGTGAAATATAGGCCTAGAAGAATTGTGAGGGCTAGTGATTGAATTGCTTGTTTTCGTTCTCCTTCTATAATGCTGTGGTGGGCTCATGTTACTGTTACACCGGATGCTAAGAGTACGGCGGTGTTTAATAAGGGTACTTCGAATGGGTCTAGTGTTGTAATTCCTGTGGGAGGTCAGCACCCTCCAAGTTCTGGGGTGGGGGCAAGGCTGGAGTGATAAAAGGCTCAAAAGAACCCTAGAAAGAAGAAGACTTCTGATGTAATAAATAGGATTATTCCGTATCGAAGACCTTTTTGTACAGGGGGTGTATGATGGCCTTGAAATGTTCCTTCTCGAACAATATCTCGTCATCATTGATATATGGTTAGTAGAAGTAAAACTAATCCAAGGGTTATTAATGTTGTAGAGTGGAAGTGGAATCAGATTGCTAAACCTGATGTTATTAAGAGAGCAGCTACTGCGCCGGTAAGGGGCCAAGGGCTAGGATCAACCATATGATATGCATGTGCTTGGTGGGCCATTAGACGTTTTCTTGTAAATATAAGCTTAATAATAGGACAAAGACGTAGGCCTGAATTACAGCTACTGCTACTTCTAGCAGGGTTAGTAACACTAGTAGAATGGCAGTTAGTGTTGCTACTGTGGTTATTATAGGTAATAGTGTAATTGTTGCGGTTGAAATTAGTTGAATTAATAAGTGACCCGCCGTTAGGTTGGCTGTGAGTCGGACTCCAAGTGCTAAAGGTCGAATAAATAGGCTAATTGTTTCGATAATAATTAGGACAGGGATCAGGGGAACTGGGGTGCCCTCCGGTAAGAGGTGACCTAGTGCTGCTGTGGGCTGGTTTCGGAGTCCAATAATAACTGTTGCTAGCCATAGTGGTACGGCTAGTCCTATATTTAATGATAGTTGTGTGGTTGGTGTAAATGTATATGGTAATAGCCCTAAAATATTGAGTATAAGGATAAAAATTATTAATGAGGTTAAGAGTATTGCTCATTTGTGTCCACCTTTATTTAATGGTATTAATAATTGGTGTGTAAATGTTTTGATAAATCAGCTTTGAATGGTAACTAATCGGTTGTTTAAATATCGGTTGGTTGGTGTTGGCACTAAAATTCAGGGTAGGGTAAGTGCGATGGCGATAAGAGGAACTCCGAGGTGTGTGGGGCTTATAAATTGGTCAAATAGGTTTAGTGCCATGGTCAGTTTCAGGTGTCTGATTTAAGTTTTTCAGCATTTAGGGCTGTGACTTCATTTGTGAATTTGTGGCTTAGTACTTTATTTGGAATTACTGTTAGGAAAATTAATCACGAGAATACAAGAATTGCAAATCATGGGGCGGGATTTAATTGTGGCATATCACTAAGGGTGGTTGGGGGTCACCAATCTTTAGCTTAAAAGGCTAACGCTAATCCCTATTTAGCTTCCTAGTGAGGCGTCTTCAAGTATAAGGGAGGATCAGTTTTCGAAGTGTTCTAGTGGGACTGCTTCTACAACAATAGGTATAAAACTGTGGTTAGCTCCGCAGATTTCGGAACATTGTCCATAGAATACTCCGGGTCGAGAAGTAATAAAGGATGTTTGGTTTAGTCGTCCTGGTACGGCGTCTATTTTAATTCCTAGCGCCGGGAGGGCTCAGGAATGCAGGACGTCTTCGGCTGATACTAAAACTCGAATTGGGGATTCTATTGGAACTACTATTCGATGGTCTGTTTCAAGTAGTCGGAATTGACCTGGTGTCAGGTCTTGTGTTGGAATTATATATGAGTCGAAGGCTAAATTTTCATAATCTGTATATTCATAACTTCAATATCATTGGTGGCCCATGGCTTTTACAGTTAAATGTGGGTCATTTACTTCGTCTATTAGGTAAAGAATTCGGAGAGATGGGAGGGCAATTAGAATGAGAATTACGGCTGGTAAAATTGTTCAAACAATTTCAATTTCTTGGGAGTCTAAAATGTATTTATTGGTAAGTTTGGTGGTAACTATTACAACAATAATATATAATACTAAGGTGCTAATAAGGAAAACGATTATTAAGGCATGGTCGTGGAAGTGGAGAAGTTCTTCTATTACAGGGGAGGCCGCGTCTTGGAATCCTAGTTGTGAGGGATGTGCCATTAAGCTGTGGAGCTTAAGGTACGCAGGATTTTAACCTACAATTTTGCCTTGACAAGGCAGTGTAATTCATTTTTACTAGTATCTTATAAAAGAAAGTGGCAGAGTGGTTATGTGACTGGCTTGAAACTAGTTTACGGGGTTCGATTCCTTCCTTTCTCGTTAATTTGTTTGTACTTGCACGAATGCTGGTTCTTCAAATGTGTGGTATGGGGGTGGACACCCGTGCAGTCATTCTACGTTTGTAGCTGTTAGTTCAACAGAAAGGACTTCTCGTTTAGCAGTAAAGGCTTCTCATAAAATATATAGGAATATTACAACTGCTACTAGAGAAATTAATGAGCCGATTGAGGAAATAATATTTCACAATGAATAGGCATCTGGGTAATCTGAATATCGTCGTGGTATACCGGCAAGACCTAGGAAATGCTGAGGGAAGAAGGTGAGGTTAACACCTACAAATATTGTGCCGAAGTGGATCTTTGTCCAAGTATCATGTATTGTATAGCCTGTAAATAATGGGAATCAGTGGACGAAGGCTCCTATAATGGCGAATACAGCTCCTATTGATAATACATAGTGGAAGTGGGCTACTACATAGTATGTGTCGTGGAGTACAATATCTAAGGATGAATTGGAGAGCACGATTCCGGTAAGTCCGCCAACTGTAAATAGGAAGATGAAGCCAAGGGCTCATAATATAGGGGTTTCTCATTTAATAGAGCCTCCGTGCAGGGTGGCGAGTCAGCTAAATACTTTTACACCAGTCGGAATTGCGATAATTATTGTTGCGGAGGTAAAATATGCTCGGGTATCTACGTCCATTCCCACTGTAAATATGTGGTGGGCTCAGACGATGAAGCCTAGAAGGCCAATGGCCATCATTGCTCACACCATTCCTATATATCCAAATGGTTCTTTTTTCCCGGAATAATATGCCACGATATGTGAGATTATACCAAATCCAGGTAGAATTAAAATGTATACTTCTGGGTGACCAAAGAATCAGAATAAGTGTTGATAAAGAATAGGATCTCCTCCTCCTGCTGGGTCAAAGAATGTGGTATTAAGGTTTCGGTCTGTTAGTAATATTGTAATACCTGCAGCTAAGACGGGCAGGGAAAGTAATAAAAGAACGGCTGTAATTAGTACGGCTCATACAAATAATGGGGTTTGGTACTGGGAGATAGCAGGGGGCTTCATGTTAATAATGGTTGTAATAAAGTTAATGGCTCCTAGGATGGATGACACCCCTGCTAAATGCAGGGAGAAAATGGTTAAATCAACTGAGGCACCGGCGTGGGCAAGATTACCAGCAAGGGGTGGATAAACAGTTCACCCGGTTCCCGCACCGGCTTCAACACCAGATGAAGCTAGTAGTAAGAGGAAAGAGGGAGGAAGTAGTCAGAAGCTTATATTATTTATTCGCGGAAAGGCCATGTCTGGTGCTCCGATTATTAGTGGTACAAGTCAATTTCCAAATCCCCCAATCATGATTGGTATTACTATAAAGAAAATTATGATGAAGGCATGAGCAGTTACAATAACATTATAAATCTGATCATCGCCTAAGAGGGCACCGGGTTGGGCTAGTTCTGCCCGAATTAATAGGCTAAGGGCTGTGCCAACTATTCCGGCTCAAGCACCGAATACTAGGTAAAGGGTGCCAATGTCTTTATGATTAGTTGAGAAGAATCAGCGTGTGATCGTCACAGGTAGGATGGCCGAGAGTTTAGGCGGTGGATTGTAGCTCCATGTACGAAGGTTTAAGTCCTTTTCCTATCATTGAAGTCTTGTGGTGTATAACACGTCGGATTGCAAATCCGAAGATGCAGGTTAGTGACCTGCCGGGACTTTCCCCGCCTTTTTGAAGGAGGGCGGGGAAAGTAGATGAATGCTCGCTGGCTTGGGCGTCTAGCTGTTAACTAGGAGTTTGTAGGATCGAGGCCTTCTCATCTAGTAAGGCTTTAGCTTAATTAAAGTGTCTGAGTTGCATTTAGAAGATGTGGGATAAAGTCCCGCAAGTCTTATACAGGGACTAGGAGATTTTCACTCCTGCTTAAAGCTTTGAAGGCTTTTGGTCTAGGTCCTATCCTAAGTCTCTAGTTGATTAGTGCTTGGACTAATGGGGTTAGTGGTAGGAGCAGTAGGGTTATGGTTGTTGAAATGGCCAGGGGGATTATGTTTTGTGTATTGTGTAGGCGTCATGGAGTTAATGAATTGTTTGTGTTGGGTGAGATTGTTAAGGTTATTGAGTAACATAGGCGTAGGTAGAAGTATAGACTTAGTAGTGCACTGAGTGCTATTATTGTTGCAGTTAGGGGTAGGTTTTGTGTGGTGAGTTCTTGTAAAACTAACCATTTTGGTATGAAGCCTGTCAGAGGTGGGAGGCCTCCTAGGGAAAGTAGTGTGAGAGCGGCAATTGTTGTAATTATTGGTGTTTTGGCTCAGTTTGTGGCTAGTGTATTAATTTTTGTGGTCTGTAATAGTTTAAATGTTAAGAATGTTGCTGATGTTATAATAATATAAGTAGTCAGGGCAAGGATGGTTAGTTGTGGTATAAATTGTACAATAATAATTATCCACCCTAAGTGGGCAATGGATGAGTAGGCTATAATTTTACGTAATTGAGTTTGATTAAGTCCTCCTCAACCTCCAATAAATACGGACAGTATTCCAAGGGCGGTTAGTAGCTGTGGGTGTGTGGTTGGGGCTATTTGAATAATTAGTGCGAATGGTGCGAGTTTTTGTCATGTGGCTATAATAAGTCCTGTAGTAAGGTCTAATCCTTGTATAACGGGAGGTATTCAGAAATGTATAGGGGCGAGACCTACTTTTAGTGCTAGAGCTGCTGTAACTAGTGTGGTGGCGGTTGGGTGTGTTAGACAGTAAATGTTTCATTCTCCGGTAGCTCAGGCATTAATGGTGCTTGCGAAAAGGATTGTGGCTGCTGCAGCTGCTTGGGCCAGAAAGTATTTGGTTGTGGCTTCTGTTGCACGTGGATGGTGGTGTTGGGCTATTAGTGGTAAAATTGCTAGAGTATTAATTTCAAGGCCCATTCAGGCAAGCAGTCAGTGTGAGCTTATAAATGTTAGGGTTGTGCCTAGGCCTAAGCTTGATACTAAAATTATAAGTACGTAGGGGCTCATTGGTAAGAGAAGGATTTTAACCTACATTTTTGGGGTATGGGCCCAAAAGCTTGATTTAGCTGATCTTACTAGAAAGTGGTGTAATGGAAGCACTTGGAGTTTTGATCTCCAGGATATGGGTTCGAGTCCCTTCTTTCTAAGGAGCCAGAGGGATTTTAACCCTCGTGAGTCACTCTATCAAAGTGGCCCTTGGGCGTTCAGGCATGGCTCCTTGTTTATAGTTGGGGTGGAAGTCCCGTGAGTGCAACAGGTAGGGCAATATGTCATAAAATAAGGGCTAGTGTTAGTGGTAAGAAGTTTTTTCATACAAGGTGTATGAGTTGATCATATCGAAATCGGGGGTATGATGCTCGTACTCATAAAAATAATATGGATAGTAGTGCAGCTTTTGTTATGATATTAATAGAAGTGAGTTCTGGGAAGATAATGTTGTGGGTTGTTCCCAAAAATAAGATTGCGGATAGTGTGTTTATTAGTAAGATGTTGGCGTATTCGGCTAAGAAGAATAGGGCAAAAGGCCCTCCGGCGTACTCTACATTAAACCCTGAGACTAGTTCTGATTCTCCTTCTGTTAAGTCGAATGGTGCTCGGTTTGTTTCTGCTAGTGTGGAAATATATCATATGGCGGCTAGTGGTCAGGCGGGTAGTAGGAGTCATACTGCTTCTTGGGTAATATTAAATATTTTTAGAGTAAATCCGCCTGTAAAGATAATGATGGATAGGAGAATAAGTCCTAGACTGACCTCATATGAAACGGTTTGGGCTACTGCCCGTAAGGCCCCAATTAGGGCATATTTGGAATTTGAGGCTCATCCTGATCCTAAGATAGAATAAACTGCTAGGCTAGAAATAGATAAAATGAAAAGTATACCTAGATTTAAGTCGGTTATTGGATGTGGAAATGGTATGGGTGTTCATAGTAGTAGGGCTAGGGCAAGAGCTAGGATTGGGGTGGCTAGAAATAGGAATGGGGAGGATGTCGATGGGCGCACAGGTTCTTTAATGAACAATTTTACGCCGTCTGCGATTGGTTGCAGTAATCCGTATGGGCCAACTACATTTGGGCCTTTACGCAGTTGTATATAGCCCAGCACTTTTCGTTCAATTAGCGTTAGGAAGGCAACTGCTAATAATACTGGAATAATGTAGGCTAGAGGGTTAATAAGATAAGTAATGAGAATAGATATCATAATTAAGAGGAGGATTTGAACCTCCGAGGGAAAGGGCTTAGGCCTTTTGCAATTACCGGGCTCTGCCATCTTAATAATCTTATCTTGATTAAGGATTGTGCCCTCCCTTTATTTAATTTAGTTGATTTCATTAAATAGGGGTGGGGCGTGTTTATAATATGGGCCCCCTTTTTCCGATCCTTTCGTACTAGGAAAAGTGGCATTACAGATAGAAACTGACCTGGATTGCTCCGGTCTGAACTCAGATCACGTAGGACTTTAATCGTTGAACAAACGAACCCTTAATAGCGGCTGCACCATTAGGATGTCCTGATCCAACATCGAGGTCGTAAACCCCCTTGTCGATATGGACTCTGAAAGGGGATTGCGCTGTTATCCCTAGGGTAACTTGGTCCGTTGATCGGCCGGTGGCCGGATCTTTATGGTCAGATGTTCTGTGACTTAGAGATGTTTCTCTTAGTTTTAGGGGAAGTCCCAGTCCACGTGGGAGCTTTGTTTTCTCCCGTGGTCGCCCCAACCGAAGATAAGGATCAGTTGCTATTTAGTTTAATTAATTTAGGTGATTCTTAACATAGTTGATCTTACATCTTAAGCTCCAAAGGGTCTTCTCGTCTTGTATGGGCATGCCCGCTTCTGCACGGGGAGATCAATTTCATTGACTTGAAAAGGGAGACAGTTAAGCCCTCGTTCCACCATTCATACAGGTCTTCATTTAAAAGACAAGTGATTGCGCTACCTTCGCACGGTCAAAATACCGCGGCCGTTTAACTAGTCACTGGGCAGGCAAGACCTCCTATACGTTGTTTTTTGCAGGAGGCGATGTTTTTGGTAAACAGGCGAGGCTTATGTTTGCCGAGTTCCTTCCTTTTCTTTTAGTCTTTCCTTTAATTACCCTCCGGTGTGGGATTAACGATAATGTTTTATGAGTATTTCTTGTTGTTTAATATAATCATATTTCCCTCTTTGATTGGGTTCGATAATTGTTAGTGGTGGGTCCGATCTAACGTACACGTGGGTTTTGGAGAAAGAAGTTCTTTCTTATTACTCATTTTAGCAGTATTTCTTCCATGTTGGCATGGAATAGCCTAATATAATTAGGGGTTTTAGATGAAATATTTGGATAATAGATTTGTATTCCGCCAGAGCTTTAACGCTTTCTGTCTAGATGGCTGCTTTTAGGCCCACTAGAGCGGTTTATCTTGTTTAATATAATCTTTAACCTCCTGTTGAGGTTGTGTCCTGTTTCAAAGGAGCTGTACCTCCTTTGACTAACTCTCGTGTGTTTCTCTTGTTCATATAATTTTAAGTAGTTTGTGATTTAAGGAGCACGAGGCTGAACTTCTATCCATTTCTTAGGCAACCAGCTATAACTAAGTTCGGTAGGTCTGTCACCCCTACCCAAAGATCTTCCCACTCTTTTGCCACAGAGACGGGTTGGCCCTAATTAATAGGCTGTCTTGGGGTAGCTCACTTAGTTTCGGGGTTACGAACTAAAATGCGTTTTGCTCGGGAGGAGTAGCTAAATCATGATGCAAAAGGTACGAGGGTTAGTCTCTGCTTTGTTGCGCTTTAATGATTTATTTCATTTCTCTTTCAGCGTTCCCTTGCGGTACTTTTTCTGTAGCTTGTGTGGTGCCTTTTCTGTCTCACATACTTGGGCGGTAAAATGTTTTGATTTACGTTGATTGTAGTTTTGTAAAGGTTTTTAATGTTGGTGTATTGATTTGGTGGATAAGCTAGCTGTATAGCTCAGGGCGATCCAACTTGCATGGATGTCTTCTCGGTGTAAGGGAGATGCTTATCTATCTCAGCCACGCCCTGATTATTCCAAGTGCACCTTCCGGTACACTTACCATGTTACGACTTGCCTCCCCGTGTTTATAGTTGATTTATTATGTATTGTTAAGATAAGGTGTTGGGGAGAGTGACGGGCGGTGTGTGCGCGTCTCAGAGCCTAGTTCAAAGGGACACTCTATTTGCTTTTTACTACTAAATCCACCTTCAAGTACATGGTTTCAATGTACTATTCGTAATATTCTATATATAGAAAATGTAGCCCATTTCTTTCCACTTCGTACGCTACACCTCGACCTGACGTTTTTGGGCGGGCCCATTTAGCTTACTACTAGACCTTCACAGGGTAAGCTGACGACGGCGGTATATAGGCGGGGAAAACAAGAAGTGGTGAGGTTTAACGGGGGTTATCGGTTCTAGAACAGGCTCCTCTAGGTGGGTCTGAGACACCGCCAAGTCCTTTGGGTTTTAAGCTGTGCTCGTAGTACCCGGGCGGATATATGTGTAATAATACATCTAGGTTTAAGGCTAAGCATAGTGGGGTATCTAATCCCAGTTTGTTTCTTAGCTTTCGTGGGGTCAGGGAAATTTATTTAAAGCTACTTTCGTTTGTTGGGTTTCGTATCCTCGGAGTGCGTATGACGGCTTAGAGGGTCTTTAGCTTTATTTATTGTTTATCCTTAACCACCCTTTACGCCACGTTTATCAACTAGGGTCTTTCGTATAACCGCGGTGGCTGGCACGAATTTTACCGACCCTTTTAACCCTAACTAAGTCAAGTTTACACTTATGGCTTAATGTTTATTACTGCTGAAATCCCTTAGGGGTGTGGCATAGCAAGGCGTCTTGGGCTAATTTAAATTGTGCCTGATGCCTGCTCCTCTTCCTCAAGCAGGGGACTGAGGGCATTCTCACGGGGATGCGGATACTTGCATGTATAAATTGAGTTAAAGCTGATAATAAAGTCAGGACCAAGCCTTTGTGCCCGTGGAACCTTTCTAGGGTTCATCTTAACATCTTCAGTGTTATGCTTTGATTTAAGCTACACTAGC